TTAATGAAAGTAGATTATCTTCCCATTCATTTCAAAACTTCCATGATCTCTTCCCGAACCAAACATGAATCTTTCGATTCATTTGGCTCTCACGCTCAATTACTTATGTACTTATGGAGTATTCCCTTATCTTTTTTTTAATGTAATGAGCCTATCCTCTTCTGTTCGTATTCCAACATATAGAAACTGATCATTGATCCAAGACCCTAATATTCGGAGGACTCTTCCGACCAGACAAAAAATCTGTAATTACCAGCAAAGTTGTTTCTTTTTTTTATTTATTAATTGAATTTTCTTCAAATCCAAAAAATTCTTCTTATTTTACTTTATACATAGGTTGTCGATTCAGCATTGGATAAAAAAAGGACGGGGTGCCTATTTTTCCAGTAAATGGTTCAAATCATTTTTTTATCGCTATGAGTGTTCTATATCGGATAAATTGGAGCTATTTATTTTGAATATTCATTTTGAAACCATCTTCATACTAACTAACATAGTGGTAGAAAGAGTACCAATGTAGCGCCTGGACTTCAAACAATTTAGCTTTAACCATGTTAAGGGTCCCACATTATTGGTTGATCGAGAATCAAAGTTGATTTACCAATGAGTCACGAAATGCTATGGTTCGTAATATGATTTCTTAATTTATTCAGAAGTAATTCGCGAGATCGTGCACCTTTCTTTCCTAGTTATAAAAAAAGGAAAGTGCAGCTGGTTGGATCCAGCCTATTCTTGAAATAAACAACTCGCACACACTCCCTTTCCAAAAAAGATCAGTACACCAAGTACTATACTTAGATTTATTGGATTTGTTGCTAAAATATCGGTATTAAACCCGAAACTCCCGGCGGATGGCCAGTGACCCAAGGAAACGAAAGAATCGGTTACATTTTTCATATGATCTCCTCTTATAGATAGGACTAACAAAATCGAACAGAGTTCTTTATTTATTTTTTTGTATTATTATTTGTATTACTTTAGCCCCTTTTTGATTTGATTGATTTGTTGATTCATTTCCTTATTTCATTTCTCAATATATTTAATTATTCAATTTTGAAATTAGTCAATTATTATTTCAATTTTATTTTGTTGCAACGCTTCCTAAAAAAAGGGGTTTCCATTGGACTAAGAACGGGAAGGAAGAAAGCGAGTGGATCTGCAAATTTCCTCATCCTCAAATCAGTCCTTCCCACAGGGTATTGTCTCAATGAATAAGTGATTGTCGGAATAAAATCTTGATAGAATTCGAAAAAGCAAGCGGCAAGTCCAAGGCAATAAAAAAAAAAAAAGAAAAGGCCGTTCACATTTCTAGGATTAAACAAAAGGATTCGCAAACAAAAGCGCTAATGCCACGACCAGTCCATAAATTGTTAAAGCTTCCATAAAAGCCAGACTAAGCAATAAAGTACCTCGTATTTTACCCTCTGCCTCTGGTTGTCTCGCGATACCTTCTACGGCTTGGCCCGCAGCAGTACCTTGACCAACTCCAGGTCCAATAGAAGCAAGCCCTACGGCCAATCCAGCAGCAATAACGGAAGCGGCAGAAACCAGCGGATTCATGGTAAGCTCCTTGCACAAAAAGAAAGAAATGGTTAATGATACAATCAACCAATGAATTATGACTTATTATTTATTCCATTACTAAGATCCATCCAGTCGAAGTAACTAAGAACTACGACTTGAAGTAATGAGATTATTGAATCATCAGAACTACTTCGATATCTCGTTTTTAGTTCCTATCCATGAAGTCTTTATCAATCCATAAGGCTCTAGTTCTTCCATTTCTTTGTTTGAAACCATTCTTTCAATTCTTCGCTCTTTCTCTTCTATATGCTTGATTTCATCTGTTTATTCATTCGTCACAGACGAAACAGAAGGACTTTTATTGGAATCCCCATCTAAATTCACAGTGGGATGGGAAAGGAAATAAGATATATGGATAGTTCATATATAACTAGTCAATATCTAATATCACATATACATATATTTCTTCCATAACGTAAACCAACCATTCACATCTTATATTCTATATTCATATTCAACCAGATTCAAAATTATTCTTTGAAACATACACAAGAGTTGACTTATAGCCATTACATTACATATATTCGATCCCCCCCCCCCCTTTTTTCATTCCTAACATCGTAATCTTTTTTGCTACTACACTAGATCATATATACCGGATTTGTATTATTTGTATCTATTATGTTCCAAAATAGCTTAGCTTATCTTCAGCCGCCCATACATTGTGTTGGGATAAACTTAAAAAAGAATACTATTTTGAAAGCTAATCAATGATGACCTTCCATGGATTCGCCTATATAAGCCGCGGCTAAAGTTGCAAAAATAAGAGCTTGAATCCCACTTGTAAATAATCCAAGGAACATGACAGGTATAGGAACCACTGAAGGTACTAAAGAAACAAGAACAGCAACGACTAATTCATCAGCCAATATATTCCCAAAAAGTCGAAAGCTAAGCGATAAGGGTTTTGTGAAAT